CGATTGGAATGGATTCACAATAACTCTGAATTTTTTCCGAATTTCATGTCATATTTCATGATTTCATAATCATTCATAATGTTATAATAAACATTAATAATATAAATATATTATACGATATGGATTTATATGATATGGATTCGTGTCGTGATTAATCGTTTGATATGTCAGTATGTATACGTACGTATTAGGTATATATGGCCTTTCTCTAATTTCGATAGAGGGATTCCAGCTACCGACGCAACGTAGTCAACTCTATTCGTTAGAACGGCTTCCATTGAGTCTCTGCACCTATCCTTTTTTATTCTAGTTTTATACCCTTGTTTTCCCAAAAGAAAGATTTGGCTCAGGATTGCCCATTTTTAATTCCAGGGTTTCTCTGAATTTGGAAGTTACCACTTAGCAGGTTTCCATACCAAGGCTCAATCCAATCAAGTCCGTAGCGTCTACCAATTTCGCCATATCCCCCTTTCCCTTTTCTTTGAGACCAAGATACATTTATAATTTCATCCATCTCTTTCATTTATTTCTTTTTTTGAAACCGTTGAATTCATTATCTAATGATTTCTATATCGAAAAGGCTGCTATTTTCTTTTTTTGACCATCCTATATCAGTTCATTTCTATTGGATAAACCTTGTTTATTTCAATCAGAAATAATTCTATCATTGATGTATTTTCAATTCAAGATGAATAGATATATCCCATATCTATTTTATCTCTCCCTTTCATTTTTACAGTGTGATTTGTAATACTGTAACGTTCGATATTCATTCTTTTTTTTTTTCGTCCTATCTCCTCCTTTTCAAAATGAAACCAGAATAATGTCTCAATCTAATTTTGATTGTATCTTTATCCTTATCTTATTCTTTTCTTAGGACTGATCCACTATAATGAAATTAACATAATTTACTATCTATAACTGCTTTAGTTAAGCTTTAAGAAAAATTCTATTTATTCTAATTCAAATTTACAATTGAATTTGATATGATCATATATTATGATTATGATTGATGAAATATTTTTTAATAATTTTTTAATATTACTTTATTATATTTTATATTTATTATTTTTTTATTTTAATTATTTATAAAAGGAACTTAGCTTAGAACTTCGAACTTCTAGCTATAGAACTCTATTAATTAGTTTAGTTCATATGAAATTAATAGCTAAGATCCGACATTTTCCGGAATTCCTATACAATATTTCTATTTGTTACGCAATTTTTATCTTATGTGAGCCCGCTTAGCTCAGAGGTTAGAGCATCGCATTTGTAATGCGATGGTCATCGGTTCGACTCCGATAGCCGGCTTTTTCTCTATCTATTTTTCCGAGATTGATAATCTCTCCTTTTCTTCAAATAAAATGCTGGATCAGCGATCTATTATGTCGTGGTAACTTGCAATTATTAATAAAAATGGATTAGAGCAATTAGATCTCTACAGAACAAATCATCAAACGGAGCCTCAACTTCCTATATATATATATATATACAAAAAATCTAGATGTTGATACAATTCATTTTTTTTTTGTAGTACTTCATCAGTCGATTTTGCTTTGTTTATCCTTTAGTTCAGTTTAAATTTAGATTTATTGTGTAAAATGAAATTTCAATAAAATAAAAAAAGGAGTCTTTATGTCTCGTTACCGAGGACCTCGTTTTAAAAAAATACGCCGTCTGGGAGCTTTACCAGGACTAACTAGTAAAAGACCTAGATCCGGAAGTGATCTTAAAAACCAATTGCGTTCTGGGAAAAAATCGCAATATCGTATTCGTTTAGAAGAAAAACAGAAATTGCGTTTTCATTATGGTCTGACAGAGCGACAATTACTTAGATATGTACATATCGCTGGAAAAGCCAAAGGGTCAACGGGTCAGGTTTTACTACAACTACTTGAAATGCGTTTGGATAACATCCTCTTTCGATTGGGTATGGCTTCGACCATCCCCGGAGCCAGGCAATTGGTTAACCATAGACATATTTTAGTTAATGGTCGTATAGTGGATATACCAAGTTATCGTTGCAAACCCCGAGATATTATTACTGCGAAGGATAACCAAAGATCAAAAGGTCTGATTCAAAATTATATTGCTTCATCCGCCCATGAGGAATTGCCAAAACATTTGACTATTGACTCATTCCAATATAAAGGATTAGTAAATCAAATAATAGATAGTAAATGGATTGGTTTGCAAATAAATGAGTTGTTAGTCGTAGAATATTATTCTCGTCAGACTTGAACCTAACAAAATTAAGAAAGAAAGGTTCATAGAATTTTGTCCCCTTTTCGCCGAACTAAATAGATCTAAGGGCCTTAATCCATCCGCATTTTTTCACCTATCACAAATGGATCAACAGTAGGATTTTTTTTTATTTTTTGCTCTTTCCTATTTTATAACCACAATAATTAGGAATAGAGAATTTCTATCAAATAAGGGTCTTATTGCGGGAATAATGGTTTCAATTGTTATTTGATTTGATACATTGTGGTCGATAACATTGGTGAATTAACAGAAACGGAAAGAGAGGGATTCGAACCCTCGGTAAACAAAAGCCTACATAGCAGTTCCAATGCTACGCCTTGAACCACTCGGCCATCTCTCCTACATAATCTTATTATTGACCAGAAACTGAGTGAATAGCGAGTTATTCATATTACTGCAGTACAGGTACGACCGATCACTAGTTACATAGGAAGAATTCCTTTCCCATTTAATATTTCTCAACAAAAACTTCTCTCATTCATCAGCTACCCCGCGGATCTATTCCAAATTTATGAATCGTCCCATGGATTTTTATATTTCGATTGTATGGCGTGGTGTATACACGTTATGCAAACAGAAGGTATGGTTACTCTACTCTATTTTTTCATGGAATGATTATTCCATTCTTTTTTCTCTTTGGATCATAACCAAATCAAAACTTCTCGAGTTATTAGAATCTGTAGTAAAAAAAGTCCTTGGTTATTTAACTTAGATGAAATAGTAATAGTTCCGCTCATTGGTATACTACAAAAATGGGAATGAAATCAATCTGATTCCAATATCTCATATCTTTCCCAAACAAAAGGGGACAATTTAAGTGGAAAGCCCATATCTATTTAATATCTATTTATTAGAATAAAATTAGTCTGTTTTTATGTTATTTCGTACTGTATAATTCCTTTGCTTTGTTTGTGGGATCATTTTCCCCGAGGGGTAATGAAAAGAATTCTAGAATGGATTGCTAATTATGCCTAGATCTCATATAAATGGAAATTTTATTGATAAGACCTCTTCAATTGTAGCCAATATCTTATTACGAATAATTCCGACAACTTCAGGAGAAAAAAAGGCATTTACCTATTACAGAGATGGTGCGATTTGATTCTTTTTTCTTGTTTTTTTTAGCCCTCACCTCAGTCTTACGAGAAAGAGACGCGGTTCGGTATAGAAAGAACGAAATTCTTGAAATAAACCTACGCTCGGTGAAGGTGAAGTTTGGAGATAGAACAATTCCTTCTATCGTGTATCCTCGATTGATGCAGCCTCAGATGTTTCAATTGTTGCTTTGAGTATTGAGCGAAAGGTTACACCTATGGGTTCTGTATTGCGGGTCAATCCTACACTACATTAGTACCAATAGACGGCATAAGGGAAAAAGCACTACACCTAGGAATCAACAACACAAAAACTTTGTTATAAATTCCCCCTTTCCTTATCGGTATCGGGACTAACAAGAATGGTTGGGACAACAAACATCCATCTCGTTTGTACTTTGGATACCCGTATAACCATCAAAGATCGTTGAAGTGACTAATTCCTGGAAATAGAAGGCGTTGAGAACAAAGAAATTGTTGGAGTTACCATTTATATCTAACACTAATATGATTGGTGTTAAGAAAAAACCTCTTGCGGGAAGGCTGGCTAGAGATTTCTTGTAAAAATACTAGTTCCTTTCAGTTCATAATGAGATGAGAATAGTTCAATTTTTATTCTATGGATTATTCCCCTTAGTACTATGCGCAGAAGGGAGGAGCCGTATGAGATGAAAATCTCATGTACGGTTCTGGAACGGAGATTTTTTGAATAGAATGAACGACCGTAACGGATGTTGGCTCAATCCGAAGGAAATTATGCGGAAGCTTTACAGAATTATTATGAAGCTACGCGACCAGAAATTGATCCCTATGATCGAAGTTATATACTCTATAACATAGGCCTTATACACACAAGCAATGGAGAGCATACAAAGGCTTTGGAATATTATTTCCGGGCACTAGAACGAAACCCATTCTTACCACAAGCTTTTAATAATATGGCCGTGATCTGTCATTACGTGCGACTATCTCCACTATAGAAATAAGGAAAAAAGCAAAGATCAAATTGGCTAGTAAATACTAGAAAAAATAGGCTTTCTACATAATGCATCGTCCAAAGCAACGATTTTTATCAGCTGTAGCAAGGAAAGAGACTTCACGAGAACCAAAATAGGAAGAAAAAAAAATGAGTGCAGCCTATATACTATATTCTATGGATAAAGGATCAAATTGATAGAGAAAGCACCGTAAAGATCAATTAGCGAGCTATTGAGTCGATACAGTTAAGAACTGCTTACTTATGTCATGATATGGGACATAAGTTAGGAATCAACTTATGTAATAGAGTCGATCCACTAAGGTATTGAGCAGCGGTGTAGCATCAGATCCCAAAGATAGTAAGTTCTTTTTTCTTATGGAAAAAAGTCTTTTTCAAAGATTCTATATGAATTCCATATATGAAACCGAGATAGTTACCTTTCAGAAAATTCTAACGATATTGTGGGGATACCTATGCTTCATTCTTCTGAAGGTGGGAGAAAAGAGAAAACTGATTCTGATTATTGATCAAAATTAGGGTTTGAAACTTATGTAATTAACTTCTTCTGGTTAACCCAAGAAAAAATGGGATAGGTTTATGAGAAATCTAATTCAGTTAGCATAGGGTAGATTAAGATAGGACACAAAAAGAATCGATTTTTG